TTGCAGCATTTGACTCCGTACCACTGAACGATTTAGCCGCACATTTGAAAAATAGCCTAAAAGGTAAAATGAATGTTCGGATAATTGTTTTATATGGATCGTTCCTGGTTGAGACCAAACATCAAAAAAACATTCCCATAAATGGATAAAATAGTGTTTCCATTTATTCATCAAAAGAGGCGCATTCTTTGAAGCCAGAATGGATTTTCCTTGATATCTAACATAATGAATCAGAGGATCCTTGAAGAATGTTAAGATAGACGAAAAATCCTTAGCAAAAACTTCTACAAGATGTTCTCTTTTTGCATAAAAAAAGATTCGCTCAAAAAAAACGCTAAAAGATTTTAATCGTAAATGAGAGGATTTTTTACGTAGAAAAAGGAAGATAGATTCATATTCACATACATAAAAATTATAGAGGAATAAGAATAATCTCGGATTACTTTTTGAAAAAGTCGAAATCGATTTTTTTGGAGTAAGAAAACTATTCCTATTACAAAAATTATAAAGAAACAACCGTAATAAATGAAAAAAAGGCGCATCTTTCACCCAATATCGAAGGATTTGAACTAAGATTTCCAGATGGATAGGATAGGGTATTCGTATATCTGACACATAATTTAAATATGGAAATTTATCCTCCAAAAAGGGAAAAATGGAATGAATTGATCGCAAATTTTTATAAGATTTTACAATTTCTGCCTCCTCTAAGGAAGATCTAAATTGTAGAAAAAATGGAATTTCCACGATGATGGCAAAACCCTCTGATATTATTTGAGAATAAAAATTCTTATTATACCCCAAAAATGGATTTTTCTTAGAATCATTCGCAGAAATGATCAAATGATTCTGTTGATACATTCGAGTGATTAAACGTTTTACAATTAGTAAACTATATTTATTGTCATAACCTACATTTTCCACAAATGTAGATCTATTAAAATCATGACTATAAGCAAGTCCATAAACATACTCCCTAAAAATAAGTGGGTATAGGAAGTCCTGTTGGCGAGATCTATCTCGTTCTAAAAATACTTGATATTCCTTCATTTTAGAAATTCGATTTGGTCAAAGGATCATAGATTCATTGGATTATCAAATGCTACATAGTGCGATACAGTCAAAACAGGGTATTCTATTATATTCAAATAAAAAACAAATATGAATAGATACCTAGAAAACAAGTAAAAACCATCAATGGACTATCTACCCTCGCTTGGTTCATCTAATTGTTCGATGACAACAAGCTAGTTAGAAATCCTTTATTTTTCGGACAAATCGCTCTTTTGATTTTGGAAAAAAATATCTTTATCAATATACTCTTTCTTCTACACATTTATCGCTACCCCATAACATAATTGAGAATAGCTAATAGTTAGGACTCATAACAAAAATCCAAAACCCATTCGTGGGAAAAAATTTTTCCACAGCAAGCACTAATTTTTTTTTAACGTAAAATTAGATGGGGTAATCATTCAAATAAAAAATGAAAGCTCGTTGCTTTTTGTTTCCCTATAATTGGAGCAGCTAAGCTCTATCCCTTTATTAATTCAACCCAAGTGAATTCATTTGTTCCGAGCCAAAAATTCAAACAAAAATTTGGGCCGGGTCCAATACGAATGAAAAATTTTTAGAATTCGCCATTGATACGACATGCTGCTTTTTCCATTCATTCCTTTCTGGATCAGTCGTGGTCTTACAAACCCTACCGATGGTATGGATGAACCAATTAGTTCATAGAATTGTGTAAAAAATGGAGTCGCACTTAAAAGCCGAGTACTCTACCATTGAGTTAGCAACCCTAATGAAATTTTTAAAAATGTGTATATCCAATCGCAATAAAAAAAAAAAATAAAAAATCGTGAAGGCGAATCGATTCTGAACATCCAAATGAACAGATCAAATGAAAATACAAGAAATTTTCTCAAATAATATCAAATATAAATAAAATTATTAAATCAATTCATTTATTCACGATCGGATTATATTTGTTTCATACACTCTTGTCAATATCAATATTAGTGTTGAAAAAAGAATACAATCGAGAAAAAAAACAAATAAAATATATAGAATATTATTAAATATTTTATTGAATTAATTCATTATATTTATAATTTAGTATTAGTATCTTCCCTTTTGTGTGAAATCCCGATCGAAAAACAAAAGAGTTGTTCTCTCTTATGAATCGGAAGAACTTTTTTCATAAAATCTCGTCTGCTTAACTTAATAAGTTTGCATTCCAACACGAAACGAAACTCTGGGATAGAAAAAAATAGGATTTATTATAGATACAAATCAAGAATAGAAACTTTTCATTTTTTTGGCTTAATTTTATTTTTTTAATTAAGACCTGGTGTATATCGAGATAATTTTTTATCTATTTTATATTTATTAAATTATTAGTTTAGTTATTCATAAAAAATTCAATATAATAATATATATTATTAAGTATCTTTGTTTTGTATTCGGCTCAATCCTTTTAGTAAAAGATTGGGCCGAG